TGTACTTGTACTATAAATACTATAAAGAAAAGAAGAATGGGATGAATTAGATAAATATACGGAACCCCTTCTATTATATATATATAATTCTTTGCTGACATAATTGGAAGTTCCTATAATAAATTGATAGCTTTTGGAAAAGGAGGAAGGCGCAATTTCAATATTCTTTGATTTCAAAGGAACATTATCAATCATCTAAAAAATTAAAAAAAAAAATAGGGAAAAGCCGGCTATCGGAATCGAACCGATGACCATCGCATTACAAATGCGATGCTCTAACCTCTGAGCTAAGCGGGCCCACATCACAGAAATCTTATATGCATAGTAATTGACTAAACTACTGGAATTGGAATCTTAGTTATTAACTAGTCAATATTCTATTGAATATTCTAGAGCATAAGGATTAATATAGCGATCTAGAATTTCGATTTATCACAATTCTAATACTAATATTATTAAATAGTGATTGTAAATATTGTTAATATTCTTTGATTTTCAATTTGAATTGAATGGTAAATATTCTTTTTCATTTCTTTTTTTGGCATTTGAAATACTTTTTATTACAGTTCTATATTATATATATCTCTCATTCTATATTTATTTCAAATTCTAATTGTTTAATGGAATGGTTAGTTATAACTAATGAGACATTCCTCCGCTTTCAGGGGAAAGTGAAGATAAAAAACAAGAATCGATCGTTCAAGTATTCCAAATTGAATGGCAAAATGACAGGAAGCGAGACATATAGATCGGGTATATATCCATCTATATTGAATTGCGGATTCCGAAATGATAAAATCATTTTTGATTGGACAAAAAAAGGGTCTCCTATAGAAGATAGTTAAGAAAATCAAAGAGGAGAAAACGCGTTTTCGAGATAGGAATCGGTATCTAATGAATTCAATGGTTCCAGTATAAATGAAAGAAAAATAAAAAGGAATGAAATCACAACGAGATCCTAATCTCAAAACAAAAAGAAAGGGGGATATGGCGAAATTGGTAGACGCTACGGACTTAATTGGATTGAGCCTTGGTATGGAAACTTACTAAGTGATCACTTTCAAATTCAGAGAAACCCTGGAATTAACAAAAATGGGCAATCCTGAGCCAAATCCTGTTTTCTGAAAACAAACAAAGGTTCAGAAAAAAAGGATAGGTGCAGAGACTCAATGGAAGCTATTCTAACAAATGGAGTTAAATGCGTTGGTAGAGTACTCTTTACATCGAAACTTCAGAAAGAAAAAGAATGAAGTGAAGGATAAACGTATATACATACGTATTGAATACTATATCAAATGATTAATGACGACCCGAATCCGTAGTTTTTCTATAAAAAATCGAAGAATTGGTGTGAATCCATTCTACATTGAAGAAAGAATCGAATATTCATTGATCAAATCATTCACTCCATAGTCTGATAGATCTTTTGAAGAACTGATTAATCGGACGAGAATAAAGATAGAGTCCCGTTCTACATGTCAATACCGGCAACAATGAAATTTATAGTAAAAGGAAAATCCGTCGACTTTAAAAATCGTGAGGGTTCAAGTCCCTCTATCCCCAAAAAGACTATTTAACTCCCCAACTATTTATCCGACCCCCCTTCCTTAGCGGTTCCAAATTCCTTATCTTTCTCATTCACTCTATTCTTTTATAAATGGATTTTTTTTCTAAGCGTAAATGGCTTTCTCTTATCACAATTTTATATCTATGATACACATAGAAATGAACATCTTTGAGCAAGGAATCCCTAGTTGAATGATTCCCGATCAATACAATATCATTACTCATACTGAAACTTACAAAGTCATCTTTTTGAAGATCGAAGAAATTCCCCGGCTTTGATAAAATTTTTTAATCGACTTTTGTCCTTTTAATTGACATAGACCCCAGTTATATGATAAAATGAGGATACTACGGAAAGGACTGTAAATCCTCATGTTAGCGGTTCCAATCGAGATTGGGAATAGCCGGGATAGCTCAGTTGGTAGAGCAGAGGACTGAAAATCCTCGTGTCACCAGTTCAAATCTGGTTCTTGGCACATGATTAATTTGTATGGGTCTCTCTTCCCTAGAATTAATTTATAATTAATTGATATGACCTATTCGAAGCTGCCACCGGTATGCGAATGATGCATATTTTTTTATAGTCTAGATTAGAATAATAGCTTTATCCAGTTTGGCGAGATATACCCCATCTAGAACATAGATGGGTAGAGTTTCTTAGATAAAGTATCTAAAAGAGTTGGATTCTATCTCCTCTTTTTTTCTCCTCTTGTTCAAACGAATTTGAATACGTAATACATATTAGAGTCGAATCCGAATCTAGGGGGGTTGAAATAGACAAGATTCAGCTCAGATCCAAAGAAATAGAATCCGATATTATCTAATTTCTTTGTCTTTTCTTTCATACTCGATTTCTTTATTCTAGATTTCTCCATTCCTTCCTATATGCCTTTCTAGAACCCGTCTAAGTAATGTGCGCAGTACAAAGTTCATG